ACAAAAGAGAGTAATTACATGAGTTTCAAACTTTCATTTTTATTTAATTAATATATTAATTAATATAATAAGTTTTATCTTTTCTCCTACCTTCAGAAAAAAAAGGCATGTCCACTGTTATTAGATATTCCAATTTTCTTAAAGGTAACTATCCCGCTTTCATATAAAAATTTATATAGAATCTTTGAAAAAGACTTTTTCATACTTCATAAAACTTCATAAAAAAGAAAAAGACTTACTGTCTTTAGGATCTGATGCTACACCGCTGCTCAATACCTTAGGGGATCCACTCTATTACATAAGTAGATTCCTAAGATTTATCTCATATTATGATATAAATAAACAGCTCTTGTTGTATCGGTCCAAAACCTTTCCAATTGATCTTTACGGTGCTTCCTCTATCAATTAAATCTTTTTTTTATCCATAGAAAAAGAAAGTATTTAGGCATATCTAGTCTTCATCGATCGATGAAGTTTTTTTATTTGCTACAGCTGATAAAAAATCGTTTTGGACGATGCTTATGTAGAAAGCCCTTTTTTTGTGTTTCTAGTATTTCATTCACTAGCTCTTCGTTCTTTTTTTCTATAGTGGAGATAGTCGCACGTAATGACAGATCACAGCCATATTATTAAAAGCTTGTGGTAAAAAGGGGTTTCGTTCTAATGCCCGAAAATAATATTCTAAAGCTTTGGTATGTTCCCCATTACTTGTGTGGATAAGGCCTATATTATAGAGTATATAACTTCGATCATAGGGGTCAATTTCTAGTCGCATAGCTTCATAATAATTCTGTAATGCTTCCGCATAATTTCCTTCAGATTGAGCCGACATCCGTTACGGTCGTCATTCGCTTTAACGAATTCTCCGTTTCAGAACCGTATGTGAGATTTTCATCTCATACGGCTCCTCCTTTAGGTGCATAATGAAAATAATATATGGAAAAATGTGATGTCATTATGAACTAAACGGGGCTAATGTTTTTACAAGAAATCCCTAGCCAACCTTCTTGCAAAAGATCTTTTCTTACTACCAAGTGGGTTCATGCTAGATAAAAATAAAAAAGGAAACTCTAAAAATTTCTTTGTTCTCAACGCCCCTAAATTTCCAGGAATGAGTCACTTCAACAGTCTTCAATGGTTATACGGGTATCCAAAGTACGAACGAGATGGATGTTTATTGTTCCAACCATTTTAATTAGTCCCAATCCCAAAGAAGAAGAAGAAAGAAAGGGAATCATTTTGAAGAAAGTTTTCGTGTTGTTGATTTCTCGGCGTAGTGCTTCTTCCCCTATGCCTCCTATTCGTATATTGTATTAGTGTAGTAGGATTGATCTGTAATACGGGAACCATAGGTAAAAACCTTTTGCTCAATACTATAATTCACAATTGAAGCATCTAAGGCTGCATTAATCGTGGATACATGACAGAAGGGATTGTTTTTTTTATATTATAAACTTCACCTTCAAAAGCGTAGATTTTTTTTTCAATACTCGTTTTTCTTTCTATTCCAAATCGGCGAGAAATAAAAAAAATAATGATAATCAAATCGCACCATCTCTGTAATAAGTAAATGCCTCTTTTTCTCCGGAAGTTGTCGGAATGACTTGTAATAAGATATCGGCTACAATTGTAAAGGTTTTATCAATAAAATTTCCATTTATACGCGATCTTGGCATAGGTAGTAATCCATTCTCTAACTCTTTTGATTTCCTTTACCTTTTCTTTTGTGAGAAAATTTTCTCACAAACAAAGGAATTGTATAGTACGAACTAACATAAAAGCGGACTCATTAAAAAAAACCTTATATCTACTTCCAATTTTTCCGGTCAAAAAAGGTATCTATTAACCATAATCTAAAAAACGATGAATAACTCGCTATTCACCCAGATACTCATTCATAATCCTGATGTCGGAGAGATGGCCGAGTGGTTGAAGGCGTAACATTGGAACTGTTATGTAGACTTTTGTTTACCGAGGGTTCGAATCCCTCTCTTTCCGTACTTTCAACTAATTCACCAATCTTACGTGATTGACCACAATATATCAAATCCAATAAAAAAGAATCGATATAAAATCTACCTTGTTTTGATTTTGAAATAGATTCTCTATTCCTAATTTCTTCATATGGAAAATGCTAGGAAGAGCAAACAAGGGATCCAAATCTCCCTACCAATCTATGATACATGAATAGGAAAAAGATTCCTCGATAAAATCCCTTACCTTGTGCCTTTTTATTTTTAATCAAAAAAGAGGGCAAAGGGGAGTTGTCCGAACTCTTGTTTTTAGTAATTTTTTTTACTTAAGTTAGGTTTATTAAGTCTGTCGAGAGTAATATTCTACGACAAGCAATTCATTTATTTTCAAACCGACGCATTTCCTATCTATTATTTGATTGACTAACCCTTCATATTGGAATGTGTGAAGAGTCAGATGGTTTGGCAATTCCTCAGGGGCAGATGAATCAAGAAGATTTTGAACCAAAGTTCTAGAGTTTTGTTCATCCTTCACTGTAATAATATCTCGGGGTTTGCAGCGATAACTTGGTATATCAACTATACGACCATTAACTAAAATATGTCCGTGGTTAACTAATTGGCGCGCTTGAGGAATAGTCAAAGCCATACCCAATCGAAAAAGGATGTTATCCAAACGCATTTCAAGTAATTGTAGTAAAACTTGACCTGTTGACCCCTTGGCTTTTCCGGCGATACGCACATATTTAAGTAATTGGCGTTCTGTAAGACCATAATGAAAACGCAATTTTTGTTTTTCTTCTAAACGAATACGATATTGAGATTTTTTTACGGAGCGTGATTGGTTTCTAAGATCGCTTCCTGCCTTAGGCCTTTTACTAGTTAGTCCCGGTAAAGCCCCCAAACGGCGTATTTTTTTAAAACGAGGCCCTCGGTAACGTGACATAAAGACTCCTTTTTTTATTGAAATTATACAAAACTAAATAAAATTAAAACTGAACTAAATGATAATGATAAATGACGTGAAATACACTCCAATAAACTATTGGAATACAAAGAGTAAGAAGATATATTCTCTCAATATACAGATTTTTTTTATTGTATATACAATATATATAAATCAAATAAATCACAAAAATTTTCCTTTATTTTCTTGATTTATTTTGCAAAGATCGAACTCTTTTACCGAATATATATATTCCTATATGGAAGTTTATATGACATAATATAAATGGAGTGGTAACTCTTGGAAAAAGGTGAAAGAAGTCTTTTCAATCTTCTTTGATTTTGAAAGTACATTCAAAATCATGTAAAAAAACGAAAAAATATGAAAAAGCCGGCTATCGGAATCGAACCGATGACCATCGCATTACAAATGCGATGCTCTAACCTCTGAGCTAAGCGGGCTCAAATAAAAGAGCGCATGCATACAAATTCACTAAACTACTAGATCGTATCAATTAACTATTCTATTAATATTTTTCCTTATCTATTTATAATTAATCATATTCTATATATTCTAGAACAGAATATAGCTCAAATAAATAGTGACTATCATTAAATAAATAAAACATAACCTTAATTAATAGAATATAGCAGTATATTGACTTTATAATTTTGATTTCATTAGTTTATAAATAAGAAAATCTTAATTAGATCAGAAATCTTTTTTTTTTTAGTTAAATTATATCTGATTTGAAATTCTTGTTTTTTTGTTCTAACCTCATACTATTATTATTATTTTATACTTTTTTTTCTTTTTATTTCTATCTATTTTATTTCTATTCTAATAGTATAGAATTATTATTAGTATAGAATTATTATAATTTCAAATCTACGAAGTAGACTTCTCATTTTTTTCCATTGCACATTGTACAATTCTAAGTTTCAATAATAATCATAAATTTCTTTTCATGAAAGTTAAAAAAAAAAAAAAGAATCGACCGTTCGACTATTTCTTAAACTTTAAGACAAAGATGAGAAAAGGAAGAACATATATATGTTATGTAATATATAACCATATTGAATTGCAAATACAAAAATGATAGAATCTTTGTTGATTAGACTAAATCAATATGGATGGGGCTCAAAAAAATGAAAGAAGATAACAAAGACATAAAATAAGTATCTATAATGTAATGAATCCCAAGGTTTCGGCATAAGAAAAAATGGAAAGACATCATAATGAGATCCTAATAAAAAAGGGGATATGGCGGAATTGGTAGACGCTACGGACTTAATTGGATTGAGCCTTGGTATGGAAACCTACTAAGTGATAACTTTCAAATTCAGAGAAACCCTGGAATTAACAATGGGCAATCCTGAGCCAAATCCTGGTTTACGCGAACAAACCGGAATTTAGAAAGCGAGAAAAAAGGGATAGGTGCAGAGACTCAATGGAAGCTGTTCTAACAAATGGAGTTTACTACCTTGTGTTGATAAAGGAATCCTTCGATCGAAACTTCAAATCAAAAAGGATGAAGGACAAAAACCTATATTGTCTAAATATAGGTAACACAAAACGATTTAAAAAATGACGACCTGAATCTCGATTTATATTTTTTTATAAACAAAATCGAAATGTTGTGAATCAATTCGAAGTTTCAGAAATAATATTCATTGATCAAATGATTCACTTCATAGTCTGATAGTTCCTTGGTGGAACTTATTAATCGGACGAGAATAAAGATAGAGTCCCATTTTACATGTCAATACTGACAACAATGAAATTTATAGTAAGATGAAAATCCGTTGACTTTTAAAATCGTGAGGGTTCAAGTCCCTCTATCCCCAAAAAGGTTGACACCTTACCTTTTTTTCGTTATTATAAAGTTGAATTATTTAGACTCTATATCATTTTTCATTTTCAAACTTAGAAAGTCTTCTTTGATTTAGAAGATTCAAGAAATTCCCGGTCCAAAACTTTTTTAATTTACTACGTTTGAGTTTCTTTTCGTTGACATAAAACTAAGTGATATAGTAAAATGATACTGATACTTCAGTAGATGATCCTTCGGTAATGGTCGG